ATCCACATAGAAGAGCTGCATAGCCCAATATCATCATACTTACGTGCATTATTAACCACTCGGATTGGAGTGCGGGTACTACTATTGCGGATTGATGTAGTTCAGTTAAAAGACCCGAAGTAGCAAAGCCTTGGGTAAAAATAACACTTGACGCAGTTATTGTGCTTAAATGGTTTTTCTTTTTTTTGAAATACGGAACTATATAAATAACTGAGAAATTCCATGAAAGAAAAACGAATGATTCATATAAATCACTTAGCGGGAAATGCCTCGAATTAATCCAACGAGTGACTAATAATCCTGTTATACATAAAAAAGTAGCTATCATTCCCTTTTCTGACGAATCATATAGTTTTATGATTTCGTCGACAAATAAGGTTATCAAATGAATTGTAATTACAATTGAAACGATTGAAAAGGAAATATGAGTTAATATATGCTCTAAAGTTGAAAATATCATAAAAATGTTAAAAAGAGGAGTCCTGAAATAGAAATCAGGAGTTGAATTCATTATAGAATCTTATTCTCATTATAGAATCTATTGTATCTATTTTAGAAGACGGCCTGCCGCCACTCGGACTCGAACCGAGATGCTATAGCACTGCTTCCTAAGAGCAGCGTGTCTACCGATTTCACCATAGCGGCTTGCTCGAACTCATATCATAATAGCCTATTCATAGTCAATCGTCGAGATTGAAGGAGTCAACTCAACGAAAAATTTTTAGTAAAGATTAAAATAGATGAATAAAATTTCGTTCAAATAGGAATTTGAAGGTTCATTATTTTAGGGTGTCATTTTTTTTTTACCTTAGGGCTTTGGTGCCTCTCCTGGAATCTAACTCTTGTAACTAAAAAGTTCGTACCTCTAGTTCTAGTTAGTGATAGAACTCAAAAAGTTTTCTTTTTTTATCAATGAACACAAAATAGACCCTATTTTTTTTATTATTCAAAACTGACATATTATTCGGACAAAATATTCCAGGCTTTCGTCGATTGGGTTAAAAGGGGGAGATATATGGGAGATTTATATATTAATTCATAGAAATAAGAAGTCATAAAGTTACACAAAAACAAAAAGTTTTCAAAATAAATGGAATCTATTAGTTTCAACGATTCATTAATTTTAACTAAAGATCTTAAATTTGACCTTATTTTGACCTTATTATAGATAGAGAGAAAAAAACTTTGATTATTGTAATTGTGACAAATAGATTGATGGGGAAAATAGGACCCCCCCCCAAAAAAAAGGGGGGATAAAAAAGACTAAAAAAAGGTTCAAACCTTGGATCTTGTCTTTATTCTTTATTTCAAAAGGTTTTTTTTATTAGAAATTCTAATTTTAGTAAATCAAAGAATTCTTATTCTACATATCCTAAATAGCGAAGCGAGTTCCATTTCAGATTGATTAGCCCCAAACAACAGGTAGTGGAAATTTTTAATTTCATATTAACGACGAAATGAGCCAATTTTTTGATTCAGATTATTCCAATCTTTTTTTATGACTTTTGTGTTTGTCGCACAAAAAAACCTTTTGAATTTTCGGTAGAAAGAGATTTACCTAATGACAGCGCCTTTAAGGCTGCCCCATATCCCTTCCTTTTCCAAATATTTTTACGAATACGCTTTTTTGATCTAGAAGTACGTTTTTTTGGAACTGCCATTTAAAAATGAAGGGGTTACTCGTTGTTATAGTTGGATGTGAAAGACATCTATTGGTCAAAACGAATTGTTCTTTACTATTCATTATCTATTTATTTTATTCTCTAGATAATATTCTATTCATAAAAAAATAGAGATATGTGAAATATAGTAGAAAATATTACTAGAGATAGAAAAAAAGAAAAAAAAAAATATATATATGTTATTTTTTCAACAAAAAGGGTTTTTCTATATCCATACAATATTCGTAAGAAAGACTCATTTTTATTGATTGGTACCTTTATTTTTTATTGTTTATGATTCACATCTATATCTATGGAATCCGATGTTCTGCCAGAGAAATCGAATTAATTGAACTTCATAAAAGAAAGAATCCAAAAAAGACCTTTCATTTTAATCTCTGTCTATTTTCTTCGTTCTATATTTCATTTATACGGAATAAAAAATACCGAAGGATTTAAAACCTGTTGCCTAATGAAAACTTTAATAATCTTTTTTCTATTAACTGGTCAAACTCGAGTAAAGAATACTTCTAGATTCCATTTTTAAATTCGAATGAGACCAGTAATTAAAGCAATTAATCTGTTAAAGGATACATGGTTTGATAAAAGAGATCTTAGGGATTTTTTTTACCCCTTTGGATAAATAAAAAAGAATTTTATAGAAAATGTCGGATCTTATAGCCTTCCCTATAAAAAGGGGGTTTTTTATCGAGATGGGAAAAAGAAATAAATTCCATAATGAACTCGTTAATGATTTGGAACAAACTAACTAAAAGAATGGGTTCTTATTTTATTAGAACAAGTTTTAATCTTAGGTAATCCTATGATTTATATCAGAA